CCCAATAATGGATCAGATCGCACCAATATCAATCCTTTTTATTTCAAGGCGAGGATTCAATCACTTACCCAGCATCAAGGGACTATTCGTACGTTGCTGAATAGAAATAAGGAATATCCATCTTTTCTGATTTTGTCATCATCCGATTGTTTTCGAATTGGCCCATTCAATGGTTCGAAATCTCACAAAGTGACAAAAGAATTAATTAAAGAAGATCCCGCGATTCCCATTAGGAATTCATTGGGTCCCTTAGGGATTGTACCGAAAATCACGAATTTTTATTCATTTTACTATTTCTATTTATTCTATTTAATAACTCATAATCAGATCTTGTTAAATAAATATTTGCTACTTGACAATTTCAAACAGACTTTCCAAGGACTTCCATATTATTTAATGGATGAAAATGGAAGAATTTATAATCCCGATTCATGCATCATTTTGAATCCATTCGATTTGAATTGGTGCTTTCGCCCTCACGATTATTGTGAGGAGACATCCACAATAATTAGCCTTGGACAGTTTATTTGTGAAAATGGATGTATATCCAAATACGGACCACACATAAAATCGGGTCAAGTTCTAATTGTTCACGTTGACTCCTTAGTAATAAGATCAGCTAAGCCTCATTTGGCTACTCCAAGAGCAACTGTTCATGGCCATTGTGGAGAAATCCTTTATGAAGGAGATACATTAGTTACATTTATATATGAAAAATCGAGATCGGGTGATATAACACAAGGTCTTCCAAAAGTGGAACAAGTGTTAGAGGCGCGTTCGATTGATTCAATATCGATGAACCTAGAAAAGAGGGTTGAAGGTTGGAACGAACGTATAACAAGAATTCTTGGAATTCCTTGGAGATTCTTGATTGGCGCTGAACTAACCATAGCGCAAAGTCGTATCTCTTTGGTTAATAAGATCCAAAAGGTTTATCGATCCCAGGGGGTGCAGATCCATAATAGGCATATAGAGATTATTGTACGTCAAATAACATCAAAAGTGTTGGTTTCAGAAGATGGAATGTCTAATGTTTTTTCACCTGGAGAACTTATCGGATTGTTGCGAGCAGAACGAACAGGGCGCGCTTTGGAAGAAGCGATCTGTTACCGAGCCATCTTATTGGGAATAACGAGGGCGTCTCTGAATACTCAAAGTTTCATATCCGAAGCGAGTTTTCAAGAAACCGCTCGAGTTTTAGCAAAAGCCGCTCTACGAGGTCGTATTGATTGGTTGAAAGGCCTGAAAGAGAACGTTGTTCTGGGGGGGATGATGCCTGTTGGTACCGGATTCAAAGGATTAGTCCAACGTTCAAGGCAACACAGCAACATTCCTTTGGAAATCAAGAAGAAGAATCTATTCGAGGAGGAAATGGAAATGAGAGATATTTTGTTCCACCACATAGAATTATTTAGTTCTTGCATCCCCAAAAATTTACCTGATACATCAGAACGATCATTTACGGAATTTCATGACAGATTCATTCTTTTCTTTTAACTATCTAGTCCTGGTCATTTGATTTGGTAATAAAGATAATAACGAATAGAAAGCAATTAGTGACTTGAACCATGTATTAACGTAACGGTCAATCTCCGGTAGAAGGTTCCGTCGGAACAATTATTTATTTCAGGTACCTCTTAAAAAAAAAAAGAGAGAGAAAGTGTGGGGAGAAATGACAAGAAGATATTGGAACATGAATTTGGAAGAGATGATGGAAGCAGGAGTTCATTTTGGTCATGGTACTAGGAAATGGAATCCTAGAATGGCACTTTACATCTCTGCAAAGCGTAAAGGTATTCATATTACAAATCTTACTAGAACTGCTCGTTTTTTGTCAGAAGCCTGTGATTTAGTTTTTGATGCAGCGAGTATAGGAAAACACTTCTTAATAGTTGGTACCAAAAATAAAGCAGCTGATTCAGTAGCATCAGCTGCAATAAGAGCTCGGTGTCATTATGTTAATAAAAAATGGCTCGGTGGTATGTCAACGAATTGGTCCACTACAGAAATGAGACTTCATAGATTCAGGGACTTGAGATCGGAACAAAATACGGGGAAACTCAACTGTCTCCCGAAAAGAGATGTAGCAATGTTGAAGAGGCAATTATCTCAATTGCAAACATATCTGGGCGGGATCAAATATATGACGGGGTTACCCGATATTGTAATCATCGTTGATCAGCAAGAAGAATATACGGCTCTTCGAGAATGTCTCACTTTGGGGATTCCGACAATTTGTTTAATCGACACAAATTGTGACCCGGATCTCGCAGATATTTCGATTCCAGCGAACGATGACGCTATAGCTTCAATCCGATTGATTCTTAACAAATTAGTATACGCAATTTGTGAGGGCCGTTCTAGCTATATAAGAAATTGTTGATTAATAATAGGATAAGTCAATGACTTTGGAAACTCCATAAATGGATTGAATCGGTTACTATCCCTGAGTCTCAAAAAAGAGATAAAAATCGCTGGGAATATTATGCGATCGCTTGGTATCCGAAATATACGATTAAAGCAGGCGAGTTGAGAAAGAGATAAGAGATGGCTGAATCAAAATAATTCCTTTTTAAGTTCTATTTCTGTCAGAGGGCAATATGAATGTTCGACCCTGTTCCATCAACTCACTAAAAGTGTTATACGATATATCCGATGTGGAAGTAGGCCAACATTTTTATTGGCAAATAGGGAGTTTCCAAGTCCATGCCCAAGTACTTATCACTTCTTGGGTTGTAATTGCTATCTTATTAGGTTCAGCCACTATAGCTGTTCGGAATCCACAAACCATTCCAACCGACGGTCAGAATTTCTTCGAATATGTCCTTGAATTCATTCGAGACTTGAGCAAAACTCAGATTGGAGAAGAATATGGTCCTTGGGTTCCCTTTATTGGAACTATGTTCCTATTTATTTTTGTTTCTAACTGGTCAGGTGCTCTTTTACCCCGGAAAATCATACAGTTACCGCATGGGGAGTTAGCTGCGCCCACGAATGATATAAATACTACTGTTGCTTTAGCTTTACCTACGTCAGTGGCATATTTCTATGCGGGTCTTACCAAAAAAGGATTGGGTTATTTCGGTAAATACATTCAACCAACTCCAATACTTTTACCAATTAACATCCTAGAAGATTTCACAAAACCTTTATCACTTAGTTTTCGACTTTTCGGGAATATATTAGCTGATGAATTAGTAGTTGTTGTTCTTGTTTCTTTAGTACCTTCGGTGGTTCCTATACCCGTCATGTTCCTTGGATTATTCACAAGCGGTATTCAAGCTCTTATTTTTGCAACTTTAGCCGCAGCTTATATAGGCGAATCCATGGAGGGTCATCATTGACTAGCTTCCGAAATGGTCTTTTTTTTTTTGAGAAAAAAAAAAGAAGCTTATCCCAACTCATGGGCGTCTCAAGATAATTGACTCGGGGAACATGATATATACAAATACCGGTATATACGATCTAGAGTAGGAGCAATAAAAAAAAAATGTACGATATTAGAGAATTGTAAAAAAAAAAAAGGAAAGAGATCGAAAAGATCTTTTTCCTAAGATTCCTGTTTGGCCCATTTATGTCATACCTCTCCAATCGATATTCTATTTATATTTGTTCATTCAGTCAATTACGATTCATAATTTAAATAAGAATTGTTATGTTATCTGTTTCCGATGTGCGCCTAAACAAAAAAAAAAAAGAAAAACTATATATATTATTAAGTTAGGTAGGTCTAGCTAGGTATATGTAAGGGCTATAAGTCAATCCCCGTATATGTTTCGAAGAATGATTCTAGAATCCGATTCAATACAAGATACAGATAGTTTGTTTACATTATGAAAGAAACACATGTATATGTGCTATTAGATATTCACTAGTTATATATGGGCTACCCATATATTTCCCATCCCACTGAAGTTAGAGGGATGCCAATGCAAGCCCTTCCGTTTTATCTGTAACTGTGGATTGAATGAATAAACAAATGAAGTCAAGCATATCGAAGAGAAAGAGCGAAGAATTGAAAGAATGGAATGGTTCGGAACAAAGAAATGGAAGAATTAGAATTGTATAGATTTACAAAGACTCCATGGATAGGAACTAAAAACGAGATATCGAAGTAGTTCTGATGATTCAGTAATATTGTCATTTCAATTCAGAGTTCTTAGTTTTTTTTTTCCGGATAGGTCTTAGTGATGTTAAGTAATAATTCATTGGTTGATTGTATCATTAACCATTTCTTTTTTTTTTTTGTACGAGGAACTTAATATGAATCCACTGATTTCTGCTGCTTCCGTTATTGCTGCTGGATTGGCTGTAGGACTTGCTTCTATTGGACCTGGAGTTGGTCAAGGTACTGCTGCGGGACAAGCCGTAGAAGGTATCGCGAGACAACCAGAAGCAGAAGGTAAAATACGAGGTACTTTATTGCTTAGTCTGGCTTTTATGGAAGCTTTAACGATTTACGGACTGGTCGTGGCATTAGCGCTTTTATTTGCGAATCCTTTTGTTTAATCCTATAAATTGAAAAATACATACTTCAATTTTCTTATTTGATTGCCGTGGGCTTGTCGAATTATATCAAAACTTCATCCCTACAATCACTTCTTCGTTGAGACAATATCCCCCGGGATGGATTGATTTGAGGATGAGGAATTAACATAGCAGACCCACTCGATTTCTTCCCTCCCATTCTTATTCTTAATGGAAACTTTTTTTTTTACTTTTAGGAAGTGTTGCAACGAACGAGGTATTTCTCAATTGACATGAGACCTGGGACTAATAAATAGATTGGGAATTTAGAAAAAATGTTTATTAAAAATTATTCATATTTATAATAAGGAAATTCATAATAATAATAAAAAAGAAATCAATAAAAAAAGGGGGGCGAAGTGATACAAAAGGAACTCTGTTCAAATTTGTTAGTCCTATCTATAAGAGGAAAGCATATGAAAAATGTAACCGATTCTTTCGTTTCCTTGGGTCATTGGCCATCCGCTGGGGGT